AAACAAAAAAGGACAAACTCTTTCATTTTCATTGTTTTTTTGTTTAAAAAAAAAAAATGAAGCAAAACAAAAAAAAGCAATTCGAATTCTATTAACTATAGATTAATTAAATATTAATTAACTCTATATATATATTAAAATATATATTCAAAATATATGAGATATATTCCAATATTTATTTAATAATTATTTAATAATTTCGAATTTCACACTATAAAATGAATTGAATATTAATAATTTAACTATATACGTAATACGTATATTTCGAATTCTTCGAATTCTATTTCTTTCTATTTCTATTATATTTCTTTCTATTTCTATAGGTTTGAACAAAATGAAATAAAATAAAAAAAATTCATTAATATAAGATATAATTGCTATGCTTAGTGTGTGACTCGTTGGTTTTTTAGAGTCCGACGGACTGACTAGAGTATGGACTAATAAGTATACAACGAATAACCAACTCATCACTTTGCATTATCTGGGTACAAAAAAAGAGGCAAGATATGATATATCAGTCATATCATTTTAGCAATTCAAATACTTTTTGCACAAACAAAAGAAAACCAATCGGATTCTAATTTCGAAATAAAAATAGAAAATTATGCGGAGCGGATAAGGGGAAGGGTGAAAGAAAGAAAAAGAATATCAATGATATAGGATATAGAATTCCAATATGTAAGGTTTATGGGTCATCACAGAAAAGCTAATCTAATGTAGAGTAAAGCATCAATACAAATTGATTTAAAATGAAACGAAATTCGTTAATAAAGCAAAAAATCAAGAGCCTTGAGTCAATCCAGACTGAGGAGATTGCCTTAAGAACAAATTTTATTTTTATTTTTTTATTAGAGGCTCCGTTGGAAAATTAAGACCTAAGCATTAATGGAGAAGTGATGGGAACGAGGGAACCTGTAAATACATAAGATTTTAATGAAACAAAATCTTAATGATTTATTGATAGGATAGCGAAAGGAACCAGAAGAGAATCCATTTCTTTTATTATGAGAGATCATGGGTTACCTCTCCAAATAAAATAACTATTGAAAGACTAAATATGGAAGAGAAAATATTCGCGCGCGAAGGTTTTTTTTATTCTTTTCTTTTTCATTTAGTTAATTAATTCGCGGGGAGCTGGATGAGAAGAAATTCTCATGTCCGGTTCTGTAGTAGAGATGGAATTGAGAAAGAACCATCAACTATAACCCCAAAAGAACGCGATTCCGTAAACAACATAGAGGAAGAATGAAAGGAATAGCTTTTCGAGGAAATAATATTTGTTTTGGAAGATATGCTCTTCAAGCACTTGAACCCGCTTGGATTACATCTAGACAACTAGAAGCGGGGCGACGAGCAATGACACGAAATGCACGCCGCGGCGGAAAAATATGGGTACGTATATTTCCCGACAAACCCGTTACTTTAAGACCTACGGAAACACGGATGGGGTCGGGAAAAGGATCTCCGGAATATTGGGTAGCTGTGGTTAAACCGGGTAGAATACTTTATGAAATGGGAGGCGTAGCAGAAAATATAGCAAGAAGGTCTATTTCAATAGCAGCATCCAAAATGCCTATACGAAGTCAATTCGTTATTGCAAAATAGCAATATAGAACCAAAGGAAAAAGACCTTTTCTATACTAAAAAAAAAAATGGAAGTTTCTTTTTTTGTTTTGGACAAACAATATATCTTTTTTTTCCTTTGGATTTAAATAACACTAAAAAAAAAAAAATGATATGATCCAATCTCAGACCCATTTGAATGTAGCAGATAACAGCGGAGCCCGAGAATTGATGTGTATTCGCATCATAGGGACTAGTAATCGGCGATATGCTCATATTGGTGACATTATTGTTGCTGTGATCAAGGAAGCAACACCCAATTCACCTCTAGAAAGATCAGAAGTAATCAGAGCTGTAATTGTACGTACTTCTCAAGAACTTAAACGTAATAACGGTATAATAATACGATATGATGACAATGCTGCAGTTGTCATTGATCAAGAGGGAAATCCAAAAGGAACTCGAATTTTTGGTGCAATTGCCGGGGAATTGAGACAGTTAAGTTTTAGTAAAATAGTTTCATTAGCACCTGAGGTCTTATAAGATAAAAAATTAAGCGATATAAGATAGAAAATTTCAGATTAAGAGGAGACCCATGATATAGTTATAATATTTAGTATTCTAGTTAGAGTATTTGAATTAGTTCAATAAAGACGAAATAGAATTAATCAAATAAAATGAATTAGTAAATTGTGTTTCACGGATATACCTTTAATTAAATAAATAAGAAAACGAAAGGTGAGAAATTAAATACAATAATTAAGTAACAAAAATCAAGAGTATGTTGATTATATCAAAACTAGAGAAAAATAATAATTTAAGTTTATCATGGGTAGGGATCCTATTGCTGAGATAATAACCTCTATACGAAATGCTGATATGAATAGAAAAGGAACCGTTCGAATAGCAACTGCTAACATTACCGAAAGCATTATTAAAATACTCTTACGAGAGGGTTTTATTGAAAATGTACGGAAACATCAGGAAGGAAACAAAAAATTTTTGGTTTTAACCCTACGCCATAGAAGAAAGAAGCAAGGACCATATAGAACTAGTCTAAATTTAAAACGGATCAGCCGGCCGGGGCTACGAATCTATTCTAACTATCAAAAAATTCCTAGAATTTTGGGTGGGATGGGCATTGTAATTCTTTCTACTTCTCGAGGTATAATAACAGACCGGGAAGCTCGACTCGAAAGAATTGGTGGAGAAATCTTGTGTTATATATGGTAATCTTTTTGATATCCGAATTCGATCCAGACTTCTTATTTTTTTGTTAAAAAAAAAGAGAAGAGAAAGGGATAAGTTTCTAATACCAAATAAAGTAAAAGTACTTTAGCCTTTCGTAGGAATCGGAATTAAGATTTCAAAATTTAAAGAAACTTAGTTTCTTCAAAAAAAAGTATATATCTTCAAAAATTAAGGGATAACAAATATGAAAATAAGAGCTTCTGTTCGTAAGTTTTGCCAAAAATGTAGACTGATACGTAGACGCGGACGAATTATAGTAATTTGCTTGAACCCAAGGCATAAACAAAGACAAGGATAATCTTTCTAAGTGAGAACACGCTAAAGGATCCAATGAAAAAAAAAGGATTGATTTGGACATCATTTTGATATAAAATGGATATATCCATAGAACGCTGACTTATATTTATGAGATGATCAAATATGGCAAAACCTTTACGACGGGTTGGTTCACGCAGAACTGGACGCATTGGTTCACGTAAGAATGGACGTAAAATACCAAAGGGAGTTATTCATGTTCAAGCAAGTTTCAACAATATTATTGTGACGGTTACAGATGTACTGGGACGAGTAATTTCCTGGTCCTCCGCTGGCACTTGTGGATTCAAGGGACCAAGAAGAGGAACGCCTTTTGCTGCTCAAACCACAGCAGGAAATGCTATTAGGACAGTAGTGGCTCAAGGCATGCAACGAGCCGCAGTCATGATAAAAGGACCTGGTCTAGGACGAGATGCGGCATTAAGAGCTATTCGAAGAAGTGGTATACTATTAACTTTCGTCTGGGATGTAACCCCTATGCCACATAATGGATGTAGACCACCTAAAAAAAGGCGTGTGTAAAAAGTAAATAGTGAAGAGATTTTACGTTATTTGGTACTAGTTATTTCGTACTATAAACAAAAAACAAAAATTTAATACCTTAGGGGTGCTTTTATGATTAAACAGAAATGTGCTTTTAGTTCGGACTATAAACAAAAATTTAATACCCGTAAAGGGGGGGGGAACTTTATGATTAAACAGAGGGGTGCTTTTATGATTAAACAGAAATGTGCTTTTAGTTCGGACTATAAACAAAAATTTAATACCCGTAAGGGGGGGGAAAATAGTATTATGATTGGAGAAAAAGTAAGAATGTCTACTCGGACACCGCAGTGGAAATGTGTTGAATCGAGAAAGGACAATAAGCGTCTTTATTACGGACGCTTTATTCTGTCTCCGCTTATGAAAGGCCAAGCGGATACAATAGGCATTGCGATTCGAAGAGCTTTACTTGGCGAAATAGAAGGAACCTGTATCACACATGCAAAATCGGAAAAAATATCACACGAATTTTCTACTATAGCAGGTATCGAAGAATCAATACATGAAATTTTAACGAATTTGAAAGGAATTGTGTTAAAAAGCAATTTGGATGGAACTTGTGACGCGTCTATTTGTATCAAGGGTCCGTGGGATGTAACTGCTCAAGACATCATCGTACCCCCTTTTGTGAAAATTATTGACACCAGACAGCATATAGCTACCCTAACAAAACCAATTGATTTTTATATTCAATTACAAATTGAAAGGAATCGTGGCTATTGTATAAAACCGACAAAAACCTTTCAAAACGGAAATTTTCCTCTAGATGCTGTATTCATGCCGGTTCGAAATGCAAATCATAGCGTTCATTCTTATGGAAATGGGAATGAAAAGCAAGAGATACTTTTTCTCGAAATATGGACAGACGGAAGTTTCACTCCTAAAGAAGCACTTCATGAGGCTTCCCGAAATTTAATTGATTTATTGATTCCTTTTCTTCATGCAAACGAAGAAAACTTCCATTGCGAAAAAGCTCAACACAACATTAATTCACCCCTTTTTAACTGTCATACTGAAGACAGAAAAGATTCGAAAGAAAGGACATTCAAGTCCAAGTGTCCTTTTCGTAGATTGACTGAGTGTCCTTTTCGTAGATTGACTGAGTGTCCTTTTCGTAGATTGACTGAGTGTCCTTTTCGTAGATTGACTGAGTGTCCTTTTCGTAGATTGACTGAGTGTCCTTTTCGTAGATTGACTGAAGGAATGAAAGATTCGAAAGAAAGGCGATTGTATGTCAATGGTCATGCTACATTGACTGAAGGAATGAAAGATTCGAAAGAAAGGACATTCAAGTCCAAGTGTCCTTTTAGTAGATTGACTGAAGGAAT